AAAAAAATATGTTGGATTTTTTAGCATTGAAAAAATTTAGTCATGGATTTAATAGAATTTTTTGGGCTTTCTTTCGGGAAAAGTTTTAGGGGTTTAATGACATATATATATATATAATGCGGATGGCTAATCCATATTTCAACTTATTAGTCTGGACGCTCCCGAACCTTCCTTGCTTTTGGGGTTTGACAAGGAGAACAGGATTCGTTGAGCGTAGGGGGTAAGGGGGTTTGTCGCGCGAAAACCGAAGAGGGGGGCATATATATCAGGGTAAAGTTAAGAAGGACAGATACGTTATGCACCTGATAGAGTATAATGTAATTCTTAAGTTATGTCTTTTAATCATTAACCTAATTTACCCTGGCAAGGAAATGTACAACCTTGAGATGTTACTTGAGCCTGCACTCTGAAATGTAAGTGAAAGGTAACCAAAAAAAAGAACGTTATGCATATAAAAGAATGCCCGGCATGTGGGGTAATGAGGAGTATGTAATTACACCATTAATCAGATGCAAGGATACTTATCCGAGGGTGGATTACACATGCCATGTCCATGAAATAGGAATCAGATGCAAGGAATAGTTCATAATATACCACACCTCCATAATATGTCCCTGATTCTATCATGAATAGTATGCCTTCTATGGCAAGGTTGGTGGTCTCTTACTGCATTAAGATTGTCTTAGTAAATCCTAGTTGGTTATTTCAAGGAAAATGTTGGGTGCGATATTTAAGGGAATAATCTATATCCCGGGTTAAAATAAATTATTTCTGAGTTTTAAAGGTATGCTTATGTACGTCTTAGACATTAGTACTTGCTTTTAGGTTAAAATAAATGAATGGTGATAATACATATATGTCTCTAGTATATTGCATATAATTGGTTTATGCACGTCTTAGGTGTTAGTACTTGCTTTTAGGTTAAAATAAGTGTATGGTGATAATACATAGCTGTATGACACCCATATAATGCAAGTACATTGCATGGTGCACTAAGGTATGTTTTAGTACAGCATATGAGGTACTATACATGAATATGTAACCATATTGGTCCATCAGAAAATAGTTTAACTTTAGAATCCTGGCTTTGGGAGCCAGGGGTGGGAGTTAAAATCTCCTTTTTCTGGGCGCTAGGAGGGGGTTTAACCCTCGATCTTCGGATTACAAGACCGATGCTTTCAAGCTAAGCTACTAGGGCAAGCTCATTTCAGTGCTTTATTCTCTGCCCATCCTGCGAGTGGGGCAAGAAGGAGGAATAATGCGAAGTACAGAACTGAGGCGACTTGGCCGATGATAATGTATGGGTGTTCTACAGGTATGCCTCCAATTCATGTCAGAATGATTATATCCGCCACTAAGGTTCAGAATAAGAACTGGGTGATTGGTCGGAAGGTTAGTCCTCGTTGCTTCGAGGTGTGTAAAATTGGGACTACCAATAGTACTAAAATGCTGAATAATAGTGCTAGGACACCTCCTAGCTTGTTTGGGATGGACCGCAGAATGGCGTAGGCGAACAAGAAGTATCACTCGGGTTGAATGTGTGGCGGGGTAACTAGTGGGTTTGCTGGGGTGAAATTCTCTGGGTCGCCGAGTAGGGTCGGGGAAAATAATGTTAGGGATGCGAGAGCTAATAGCATCAGGACGAAGCCAAGGAGGTCTTTATAAGAGAAGTAGGGGTGGAAGGAGATTTTATCCGCGTCGGAGTTTAGGCCGGCAGGGTTGTTTGACCCTGTTTCGTGCAAAAATAGTAAGTGGAGAACGGTTGCGCCGGCGATGACAAATGGGAATAGGAAGTGGAAGGCGAAGAATCGTGTCAATGTTGCGTTATCTACTGAAAAGCCCCCTCAAATTCATTGCACGAGGGTGTCTCCTATGTAAGGTACTGCTGACAAAAGATTTGTAATAACCGTGGCACCTCAGAAGGATATTTGGCCCCATGGGAGTACGTAACCCACAAAGGCTGTCATTATAACTAGGAGAAGTAGGACGACTCCAATGTTTCAGGTTTCCTTATAAAGGTAGGACCCGTAGTAAAGGCCACGAGCAATGTGTATATAAATACAGATAAAGAAGAATGATGCTCCGTTGGCATGTATATTTCGGATAAGTCAACCATAGTTAACATCCCGGCAAATGTGCGTGACGGATGAAAATGCGGTCGAGATGTCGGAGGTATAATGCATGGCTAGGAATAATCCGGTTAGGATTTGGGTAATTAGGCATAATCCTAGAAGGGATCCGAAGTTTCATAGCGCTGAGATATTGGATGGTGTTGGAAGGTCGACTAGTGCATCATTAGCGATTTTTATTAGTGGGTGGGTTTTTCGTAGGCTTGCCATTATTGTTCCTGTAGTTGAATTACAACGGTGGTTCTTCAAGTCATTAGTCTCGGTTAAAGTCTGAGCGGGAACCATGACCTATTTCGTGTCTTTATTACTGATAGCCTTTATTGTAGGACTGATTGCTGTTGCGTCTAACCCTACGCCTTACTTCGCTGCCTTAGGGTTAATAGTGGCGGCTGGGGTCGGATGCGGGGTGTTGATCGGCAGCGGAGGGCCCTTCTTATCTTTAGTTCTTTTTTTAATTTATTTAGGGGGAATGTTGGTGGTGTTTGCTTATTCGGCAGCGTTGGCTGCTGAGCCTTTTCCAGAGGCTTGGGGGAGTCGTTCGGTAATGGGCTATGTCCTGGTTTATTTGTTAGGGGTTGTGCTAATAGGGGGGTTATTTTGAGGGGGGTGACATGAGGGTTCCTGAGCAGCGATTGATGAATTAAAAGAGTTTTCCGTATTACGAGGGGATGTTGGGGGTGTAGCTATAATATATTCCTTTGGAGGAACAATGTTAGTTATTTGTGCTTGGGTATTGCTCTTAACCTTACTTGTGGTACTAGAATTAACTCGGGGCTTAAGTCGTGGGACGGTCCGAGCGGTTTAAACAAGGATCAGAGCAATTGCCAAGATTATGGTCAGAAGGAAGACGGTTAAAAACTTCTTAATTGTTCCACGTGAAATATTGCTTACTGTTTGTGCTAACATCATTTGGGCAAGAGTGACTGATTTTGGACCTGCAATTTGGAGTCAGGTTTGGTCGAGCTTAGTAGCAGTTGATCGTCCGAGGATTAGGCTAGCCTTAGGGGAGAGTCGGTGTACTAATGAGGGGAAGTACCCCAGTATATTCGAGAAATGGTGGGGGGAGTTCTTGTAGGCAGTTTTGTAGGGGTCGTTGGTTTTGGCTGCAAGCTCTATGGCTACAAGAAGACCAGTAACAGCCACTATTAGGGCTGCCACTTTTAGGGTAACAGGCATAGTTATAACTGGTGTCTTCATGGGCAGGAAGTTGCATGTGATGACAAGTCCTGCAAGGATGCTTCCTCAGGCAAGTCGTTTAACAGGTTGAACCATAAGTGGGTTGTCTTCATTAATGGGGGATAAGGGTAGGAATCGTGGGGACCCCATGGTTACGAAATATACAACTCGGAAGCTGTAGACTGCAGTGAAGGATGTGGCAATGAGTGTTAGGACAAGGGCTCAGGCATTAAGGTAGGAAGTGTTAAGGGCTTCAATAATAGCGTCCTTTGAAAAAAACCCCGCGAGAAATGGGGTGCCTGCTAGTGCTAGGCTTCCGATTGTAAGACAGGTTGAGGTAATGGGCAAGAGTTTATGGAGGCCGCCTATCTTTCGAATGTCTTGTTCATCATTCAGGCTATGGATAATAGACCCGGAGCAAAGGAAGAGCATAGCTTTGAAGAATGCGTGTGTACAGATATGGAGAAATGCTAGCTGTGGCTGGTTCAGTCCAATTGTGACCATTATTAGCCCCAGCTGACTTGATGTTGAGAAAGCGACAATTTTCTTGATGTCATTCTGGGTGAGTGCGCAAGTAGCTGTATATAGGGTAGTAAGTGCTCCCAAGCATAAGCAGCCTGATAGTGCTAGTTTATTATCCTCCATTAGGGGATGAAGGCGAATTAGTAGGAAGATGCCTGCTACTACTATAGTGCTGGAGTGGAGTAGTGCGGATACTGGCGTCGGGCCCTCTATGGCTGATGGAAGTCATGGATGCAGGCCAAATTGGGCCGACTTCCCCGCCGCTGCAAGGATAAGTGCAATTAGTGGGGTTGTTATGTCATAGTTTTTTGATAGAGCAAAAACCTGTTGTATCTCTCAAGAGTTTAGGTTTATGGCAAATCAGGCTATGGCTAGAATTAATCCAATATCTCCTACACGGTTGTAAATGACAGCCTGGAGGCTTGCGGTGTTGGCATCTGCCCGGCCATGTCACCAGCCAATTAGTAGAAAAGATATAATACCAACTCCTTCTCAGCCAATGAATAGTTGAAATAAATTATTAGCTGTGACAAGAATAATTATAGCTACCAAGAACAGGAGTAAATATTTGAAGAATCGGTTTATGTTAGGGTCGGAGTGTATGTATCACAGTGCAAATTCTAGAATGGATCACGTTACGAAGAGGGCAATGGGGGTAAAAATAAGGGAGTAGTGGTCAAACTTAAAGCTAATATTCGCGTCAAATATTTGTGTGTTTATTCATTGTCAGTTTGTAGTAATGTTCTCTGCTCCTTGGGCCAGGTACATCATAAGGGGCAATAGGCTTACGAAGAATGCAGTACTAACGGCAGCTTTTACATGGGTGTCCGCTCAATTAGGTCCTTGAGGATTTGGGCTTAGTGTTATAAGCAGAGGTAAAACAAGGATTGTGACGATTAAAAGGAATGAGGAAGATATGACTAGGGCTGTTGAGGTCATAGCTTCCGCTTGGATTTGCACCAAGAGTTTTTGGTTCCTAAGACCAACGGATGAGCTGTTATCCTTCAGAAGCGTAAAGAAGCCGAGGATTTTAACCTCGGGCATAAGTATTAGCAGTACTTATTGATTTCTGTCCTTCTTTGGTGAGTAAGGGGGTTTTAACCCCTGTCTTCAGAATCACAATCTGATGTCTTGGTTAAACTATACTTACTAGTAACATCACCCTCATATAAGTTCTGGTTTTGCTACGAGGAGAATTACCGGAATGAGGTGAAGAGCTATCAGTAGATGTTCTCGGGTGTGGAATGGTGAAAGTTTCACAATATGGTGTGGTGTTGGGCCACGTTGAGACATTAAGAACATATAAAGGGAATAGGCTGCAGTAATCAATGTTCCCAGTCCGGTGAGTGCAATGGTTCAGGGGGATCAGCTAAAGAGAGTTGTAATAATCATAAGTTCTCCTATTAGGTTAGGAAGTGGGGGTAGTGCCAAGTTGGCTAGGTTAGCAATGAATCATCAGACGGCTGTAAGTGGAAAAATTACTTGTAGGCCTCGAGCGAGGACTATGGTTCGACTATGGGTTCGTTCGTAAGCTGTATTAGCCAAGCAGAACAGCATAGAGGATACTAGGCCGTGGGCAATTATAAGGATAATTGCACCTGTGAATCCCCATGGAGTTTGGATTAGAATTCCTCCTGCTACAAGGCCTATGTGACTTACAGAGGAGTAAGCAATTAGTGACTTAAGATCAGTCTGTCGTAGGCAAATAGATCCTGTCATAATAATGCCCCAAAGTGCTAAAATAATAAATGGGTAGATCAGCTCTTTAGAGAGGGGGTCTAACACTATTATTATACGCATTATGCCGTATCCCCCAAGTTTCAATAGGATTGCTGCTAGGACCATGGATCCTGCAACGGGGGCCTCTACGTGTGCTTTTGGTAGTCATAGATGCACACCGTAAAGGGGTATTTTTACTAAGAAGGCAATTAAGCAAGCTGCCCATCAGATTTTATGACTTCAGGAGCTTATCAGCAGAGGAGGAGTGTACTGGATAATTAGTAGGGATAAAGTTCCTGTGGATTGTTGGAGGAGGAGCAGAGCTACTAAGAGGGGGAGAGATCCCGCCAGAGTGTAGAATAAAAAATAGGTACCTGCGTTGAGGCGTTCGGTTTGATTCCCTCAACGAGTAATAATGATAAGGGTGGGGATGAGGGTGGCTTCAAATATAATATAAAATATAATGATTTCTGTAGCGCCAAAGGCCATAATGAGGAAAGCCTGTAGTGAAGTGAGAAGTGTAATATACAGGCGCTGACGTGCAATGGGCTCTGGGTTAATATGGTTTTGGCTGGCTAAGATTATTAAGGGGAGGAGCCAGCATGTTAAGACTAAAAGAGGTGTTGATAGGGGGTCTGTGGCTAGGTAGGCGCTGGATGAAGCTCATCCAGCCTCTGAGGTCCAGCTAAATCATGTAAGGCTTATAAGGGCAATTAAGAGGCCATGGGTGGTGGTAATTGTCCACAGCCATTTAGGAGAGGCCAGCCAAATTGTTGGGAATATCATAATTGTGGGAATTAGTACTTTTAGCATTGCAGAAGATTAAGGTTTTGTAAACGGTCGGTGCCGTGGGTCCGGGCTGTGGCTACCAAGAGTGCAAGGCCCGTGCTTGCCTCACAAGCGGAAAAAGCTAGGAGTAGTATAGGGGCAGTAGAGAAGCTTGTTGATTCAAATTGTAGTGTCCATAGGGCTAATGCAATAAATAGGGACAGCATCATACCTTCTAAGCATAGGAGCGCGGAAAGTAAATGCGTACGATGAAATGCTAGTCCTATTAGTCCCAAAATAAATGCTGAGGTAAAGCTAAAGTGTACTGGTGTCATAAGGAGGCCGTGGACTTAAACCACAATTTTCTGAGCCGAAATCAGAGGTCTTTTTTGGACTAGCCCCCCACTCTGCTCATTCTAGGCCTCCTTGGGTCCACTCATAAATTAACCCGAGGGTCAACAGGATTAGGACTGTAGTGGCTCAAAAGAATGTTCCGGCTGGGCTATGGAGTTGATCGCCTCACGGTAGTGGGAGTAGGAGAGCAATTTCTAGATCAAATAAAAGGAATAGAATTGCTACTAAAAAGAATCGTAGTGAGAATGGTAGGCGGGCTGATCCTAGTGGGTCAAATCCGCATTCATAGGGGGAGAGCTTTTCTGCATCTGGATTTATTTGAGGCAATCAGAAAGATACAATTGCCAGGACTGATGATAGGGCTATAGCAATAATAAAAATTGTTGTAATTAAGTTCATTATCTTTCCTTGGGGTCTAACCAAGACTAAATGATTGGAAGTCACTTGTACAAACTTTAATACTAGAAAGATATGAGCCTCATCAATAGATTGATACGTAAAGGAATAATCATACTACGTCTACAAAGTGTCAGTATCAGGCAGCGGCTTCAAAGCCGAAGTGGTGTTCGGATGTAAAGTGGTATTGAACTTGGCGGAGAAGGCAGACTGCTAAAAAGGTTGAGCCAATAATGACATGTAATCCGTGGAACCCTGTGGCTACAAAGAATGTTGAGCCGTACACTCCATCTGCAATTGTAAAAGGTGCCTCGTAGTACTCTATTGCTTGGAGGGCAGTAAAATAGAACCCAAGCAGAATTGTAAGTGCAAGGGATTGAATGGCTTGTTTCCGTTCACCTTCTATAATACTGTGGTGGGCTCATGTAACCGTCACTCCGGATGCTAATAACACGGCTGTATTAAGGAGAGGTACTTCAAAGGGGTCTAGTGTGGTAATTCCTGTAGGGGGCCAGCATCCGCCTAGTTCAGGTGTTGGGGCCAGGCTTGAGTGGTAGAAGGCTCAGAAGAAGCCCAGGAAGAAGAACACTTCGGAAGTAATAAACAGGATTATTCCATATCGTAGTCCCTTCTGTACTGGGGGTGTGTGGTGACCTTGGAAGGTTCCTTCTCGGATAACATCACGTCATCATTGAAATATTGTAAGAAGCAACAGAATTAATCCAAGGGTTATTAGTGTTACCGAATGGAAGTGGAACCAGATTGCTAGGCCGGATGTCATTAGTAAGGCACCGACGGCTCCGGTTAGTGGTCATGGGCTAGGATCAACCATATGATATGCATGCGCTTGGTGGGCCATTAAACGTTTTCCTGCATATAGAGGCTTAGGAGCAGTACAAACACGTAGGCTTGAATTATTGCTACTGCAACCTCTAGAAGTGTTAAAAGGAAGAGGACGGCGGCTGTTAGGATTGCCACAGTTGGTATCATGGGGAGTAGTACGAATACGGCTGTAGCGATGAGTTGAATAAGAAGGTGACCCGCAGTCAAGTTGGCTGTAAGTCGGACTCCGAGGGCTAGTGGCCGAATTAATAGACTAATTGTTTCGATAATAATTAGCACGGGAATTAAAGGAATGGGAGTTCCCTCAGGTAGTAGGTGTCCAAGAGCAACTGTTGGTTGGTTTCGCATACCAATAATAACTGTAGCAAGTCAGAGTGGTACAGCAAGTCCTATATTTAAGGATAGTTGTGTTGTGGGTGTAAAGGTGTATGGCAGAAGGCCTAATATATTAATAGTAATAAGGAATACTATTAATGAGGTTAACATTAAGGCTCATTTATGTCCTCCGACATTTAAGGGCATCAGCAATTGATTGGTGAAGCGGTTAATAAATCACGCCTGAAGCGTAGTGAGTCGGCTGTTTATTCAGCGAGATGATGGGGTCGGAAACAATACTCATGGAAGTGCAATTGCAATGGCGATGAGTGGAATTCCTAGGAAAGAGGGGCTTGCAAATTGGTCAAAGAAGCTTGTTATCATGGTCAGTTTCAGGAGTCAGTTTTATGTTTTTCTTCACTTATTGGGGCTGGTTCATTGGGTGTTAAATGGTTTAAGACTTTGGTTGGGATGATGGTGAGGAAAATGAATCATGAAAATACTAGAATTGCGAATCAAGGGTTAGGATTGAGTTGAGGCATATCACTAGAGGTGGTCGGTAGGCACCAAACTTTGGCTTAAAAGGCCAACGCTTCGTCCAATAATTAGCTTCCTAGTGAGGCGTCTTCTAGTATTAGTGTGGATCAGCTCTCAAAATGTTTAAGTGGAACGGCTTCGACTACAATAGGTATAAAGCTGTGGTTGGCCCCACAAATTTCGGAGCATTGTCCGTAAAATACACCTGGGCGTGAGGCAATGAAGGCAGTTTGATTCAATCGTCCAGGCACTGCGTCTATTTTTACACCGAGAGATGGGATGGCTCAAGAGTGCAATACGTCCTCGGCGGATACTAGGACACGAATTGGTGATTCTATTGGAACTACTATTCGGTGGTCAGTTTCTAAGAGTCGAAATTGTCCTGGTGTGAGATCTTGAGTAGGAATTATGTATGAGTCGAATCCTAGGTCTTCATAGTCTGTATACTCGTAGCTTCAATATCATTGGTGTCCTATAGCTTTAATTGTTAAGTGAGGGTCATTAACCTCGTCTATAAGGTATAAAATTCGAAGGGAGGGAAGAGCAATTAAAACTAGAATAACCGCTGGTAAAACTGTTCATACAATCTCGATTTCTTGGGAATCTAAGATATATTTGTTGGTGAGCTTGGTTGAAACTATTGCGACAATAATGTAGAGTACTATTGTGCTAATCAAAAATACAATTATTAGGGCGTGGTCATGGAAGTGAAGAAGTTCTTCTATAACGGGTGATGCCGCGTCTTGGAATCCTAGTTGTGTGGGGTGTGCCATTAAATTTAAGACATACAGGAGTTTAACCTGTAATTTCACCTCGACAAGGTGATGTAATATGCATATTTTACTAATGTCTCCAGAAGAAAGTGACAGAGTGGTTATGTGACTGGCTTGAAACCAGTACATGGGGGTTCAATTCCTCCCTTTCTCGTTAGTTTGATTGAACTTGGACAAATGCTGGCTCTTCAAATGTGTGATATGGTGGAGGGCAGCCGTGTAGTCATTCTACATTTGTTATAGTTAGTTCTACTGAGGATACTTCTCGTTTAGCGGCAAAGGCTTCTCATAAAATAAATAAGAACATAATTACCGCTACTAATGAGATAAGTGAGCCAATGGATGATACTGTGTTTCATAAGGCATAAGCATCTGGGTAGTCAGAATACCGTCGTGGCATTCCTGCTAGACCTAGGAAATGTTGTGGGAAGAATGTGAGGTTGACACCAATGAATATTACAGCGAAGTGGATTTTTGTTCAAGTATCATTTAGGGTATACCCTGAAAATAGTGGGAATCAGTGAACAAATGCTGCTATAATAGCAAACACAGCCCCTATTGATAGTACGTAGTGGAAGTGGGCAACAACATAGTATGTGTCATGGAGAACAATGTCAAGTGATGAATTGGCTAGAACAATTCCCGTTAGTCCCCCAACTGTAAAGAGGAAAATAAAGCCCAAGGCTCATAGTATAGGGGTTTCTCATTTGATTGAGCCCCCGTGCAGTGTAGCAAGTCAGCTGAATACTTTCACACCGGTTGGGATGGCAATGATTATTGTCGCAGATGTAAAGTAGGCACGGGTGTCTACGTCTATTCCGACAGTAAATATGTGATGGGCCCAGACAATAAATCCTAGGAGGCCAATGGCCATCATAGCTCAAACTATTCCCATATAACCGAATGGTTCTTTTTTGCCTGCATAATAGGCTACGACATGTGAAATAATTCCAAATCCGGGTAAAATAAGAATGTAGACCTCTGGATGACCGAAGAATCAGAATAAATGTTGGTATAGGATTGGATCACCTCCTCCTGCCGGGTCAAAGAATGTGGTATTTAAGTTACGGTCCGTGAGAAGTATGGTAATTCCGGCAGCAAGAACGGGTAGTGACAGGAGTAGAAGAACGGCAGTTACAAGTACGGCCCACACGAAGAGGGGTGTTTGATACTGAGAAATTGCTGGAGGTTTCATGTTAATAATTGTAGTGATGAAATTAACTGCCCCCAGAATTGATGATACACCTGCTAGGTGAAGGGAGAAGATTGTGAGGTCTACTGATGCCCCTGCGTGGGCGAGGTTGCCTGCAAGCGGGGGGTAAACAGTTCATCCTGTTCCAGCCCCAGCTTCAACGCCTGAAGAGGCTAGTAATAACAGGAATGATGGAGGTAAAAGTCAGAAGCTTATGTTGTTTATTCGTGGAAATGCTATGTCAGGTGCCCCGATCATTAGAGGTACAAGTCAATTTCCAAATCCACCAATAAGAATTGGCATTACTATAAAGAAAATTATTACAAAGGCGTGAGCAGTAACAATAACATTATAGATTTGATCATCACCTAGGAGTGAGCCAGGTTGACTTAGTTCAGCTCGAATAAGAAGGCTTAAAGCGGTTCCCACCATCCCGGCTCAGGCACCAAATACTAGATAAAGGGTACCAATGTCTTTGTGGTTTGTAGAAAAGAATCAGCGTGTAATTGCCACAGGTAGGGTAGCCGAGTGCCTAGGCGGTGGGTTGTAGCCCCGAAGACAGAGGTTTAAGTCCTCTTCCTATCAAGCCCCGTGGTGGAGTGACCACGTTGGATTGCAAATCCAGAGACGCAGAATAATACCCTGCCGGGGCTTTCCCGCCTTACCCGGCAAACGGCGGGAAAGTAGATGGATGCTCGCTGGCTTGAGCGCTTAGCTGTTAACTAAGAGTTTGTAGGATCGAGGCCTTCCCATCTAGAAAGGCCTTAGTTTAACAAAAACATTTGATTTGCATTCAGAAGATGCAAGATAGAGTCTTGTAGGTCTTATCAGGGGCTAGAAGATTTTCACTTCTGCTTAGAGCTTTGAAGGCTCCCGGTCTGATGCTATCCTAAGCCCCTAAGTGACGAGCATTACAATAGTAGGGGTAATGGGCAAGAGGCCCAGGGCTATTACGGTAGACAAGGCTAGGGGGATGGAGGCCTGAGTTGTTTGAGTTCGTCAGGGGGTAGTTGAGGTGACAGTATTGGGGGAGACGGTGAGCGTTATTGCGTAACAGAGGCGGAGGTAAAAATACAGGCTAATTAGGGCGGCAAGGGCCATCACTGTTGCAGTGAGGGGGAGGCCCTGCTTCGCTAGCTCCTGTAGAATTAACCATTTTGGTATAAATCCGGTGAGTGGGGGGAGGCCCCCTAGGGATAGCAATACAAGGGCGGCCGTTGCCGTGAGGAGCGGGCTCTTCGATCAGGTGGTTGCAAGGGTACCAACTTTTGTAGCATGTGAAAGTTTTAGTGTTAGGAATGCTGCAGAAGTCATTAAAATATATATTAGTAGCGCGAGAAGGGTAAGTTGGGGAGCATATTGAAGAACAATAATTATTCAGCCCATGTGTGCAATTGAGGAGTAGGCTAAAATTTTCCGTAGCTGGGTTTGGTTTAATCCGCCTCAGCCTCCCACCAAGGTAGACATAAGTCCAAGGGCTGTGAGGAGAAGTGGGTCGAAGGCTTGAGCTGTTTGAATGATCAGGGCAAGCGGGGCAAGTTTTTGTCAGGTGGAGAGAACTAGCCCTGTTAGTAGGTCTAATCCCTGGAGTACCTCAGGTATTCAGAAATGTATTGGTGCCAGTCCAATCTTAAGTGCCAGAGCGGCAAGAATTATTGCGGTGGCGATTGGGTCTGACATATTAGTCATAGTTCATTCCCCTGTAATCCATGCATTAGTTGTGCTTGCAAAGAGGATCACGGCGGCTGCAGTGGCTTGGGTAAGAAAATACTTTGTGGTAGCTTCTACTGCGCGGGGGTGGTGGTGCTGTGCCATCAAAGGAACAATTGCCAGAGTGTTAATCTCTAGTCCTATCCAGGCCAGCAATCAGTGGGAGCTGGCAAAGGTGAGGGTAGTCCCTAGGCCAAGGCTGGATAAGAGTGTGGCCAATACGTAAGGGTTCATTGATGGAGGAGGGATTTTAACCGTCATGTTCGGGGTATGGGCCCGAAAGCTTGTTTAGCTGACCCCATCATAGAAAGTGGTGTAGAGGAAGCACTAAGAGTTTTGATCTCTTGGGCATGGGTTCGACCCCCTTCTTTCTAAGAACTGAGGGGATTTTAGCCCCTGTAAGCCACTCTATCAAAGTGGTCCCTGGGCGCTCGGGCACAGTTCCTGGGCTATAGCTGTGGGGGAAGGCCCGCTAGTGCAATTGGGAGGGATACATGTCACAATACGAGGGCTAGCGTTAAGGGAAGGAAGTTTTTCCACACTAAGTGTATGAGTTGGTCGTATCGGAAGCGTGGGTAAGAGGCCCGTACTCATAGAAATACCACAGATAAAAGCGTGGCTTTAATTATTAAGCCAACTGTGGTTAATTCGGGTACGGCTGGAAAGTATGATGTTCCCAAAAACAGCACGGCAGAGAGGGTATTTATTAGTAAGATGTTGGCGTACTCGGCGAGAAAGAATAGGGCAAAGGGGCCTCCTGCATACTCTACATTGAAGCCTGACACAAGTTCTGACTCGCCCTCTGTCAGGTCAAAGGGGGCCCGATTAGTCTCTGCAAGGGTTGAGATGTATCATATTGCGGCTAGTGGCCATGCAGGAATTAGTAGTCATACGCTTTCTTGGGCCGTATTAAAGGTCTGAAGGGTGTATCCCCCAGAAAAGATAATTACTGAGAGGAGGATGAGTCCAAGGCTTACTTCGTATGAAATTGTTTGGGCAACTGCTCGTAGGGCCCCGATGAGTGCATATTTTGAATTTGATGCTCACCCTGAGCCAAGGATAGAATATACCGCAAGGCTTGATAATGCTAAGATAAAGAGAACACCTAAGTTAAGGTTAATGACTGGGTGGGGCATAGGCATGGGTGCTCAAAGGGTAAGGGCAAGGGTCAGTGCAAGGATAGGGGTTGCCAGAAACAAGAAGGGGGATGATGTGGAAGGGCGAACGGGCTCTTTAATAAACAATTTGATCCCGTCGGCAATAGGTTGCAGTAAACCATAGGGCCCCACCACATTGGGTCCCTTTCGCAGTTGCATATACCCTAATACCTTTCGTTCAACCAGGGTCAAGAATGCCACGGCCAATAGGACGGGAACAATGTAGGCGAGGGGGTTAATCAGGTGGGTTATTAAGGTGTTAAGCATAAACTGGGGAGAGGACTTGAACCTCTGGTTTTAAGGGCTTAGGCCTTACGCAATTTACCATGCTCTGCCACCCCAGTATGCCCTTATCTTGGGCGGCAGGGGTTTTGGCCCTCCCTTATTTAATTTATTTGTTTTCATGAATTAGGGGTGGGGCATGCGTTAAGTATAGGCCCCCCTTTTCCGATCCTTTCGTACTGGGAAAAGTAGCGTTACAGATAGAAACTGACCTGGATTGCTCCGGTCTGAACTCAGATCACGTAGGACTTTAATCGTTGAACAAACGAACCCTTAATAGCGGCTGCACCACCAGGATGTCCTGATCCAACATCGAGGTCGTAAACCCCCTCGTCGATATGGGCTCTGGGAGAGGATTGCGCTGTTATCCCTAGGGTAACTTGGTCCGTTGATCGGCTTTATTAGCCGGATCATTGTTGGTCAGATGTTCTGCGGCTTAAAGGTGTTCCTTTTGGCTTTAGGGGTCTTGGCCCAGTCCACTCGGAGGCTTGCTTTTCCTCCGTGGTCGCCCCAACCGAAGGTAAAATTTCATGGCCACTAAGTTCTTGCTTTCTATGGAGTTGCTTAACGTGGCTGAATTTTGTACCTTAAGCTCCAAAGGGTCTTCTCGTCTTGTAGTATTATACCCGCTTCTGCACGGATAGATCAATTTCACCGACTGGAAGGGGGAGACAGTTAAGCCCTCGTCTAGCCATTCATACAGGTCTCTATTTAAAAGACAAGTGATTGCGCTACCTTTGCACGGTCAATATACCGCGGCCGTTGAACCCGTAGTCACTGGGCAGGCTGGACCTCCTATACTCTTTGCTGCAGGAGGCGATGTTTTTGGTAAACAGGCGAGGCTTGTGTTTGCCGAGTTCCTTCCCCTTCTTTTAGTCTTTCCCTTAAAATGCCACTCCAGTGTGGGGTTAACGATTACTTAATTGTGAGCTCTTCTTGAGGTTTTTATTATTCACAATGCCCTCTTTGGTTGGGCTCGTTAAATTCCAGTGGTTAGTCCGATCTGGTTTACACTTGTGGCGGGAGAAGATCAAGTCTTCTTGTTACTCATTTTAGCATAGTCTCACCCATGTAGGCATGGGTTGGCCTAATACAGTTAGGGGAGTAAGATTTTTTATCGGAATAATAAATTTCCTCCTGTCCGAGCTTTAACGCTTTCTGTTTAGATGGCTGCTTTCAGGCCCACTAGAACAGTATATTTTATTTATTATGATCTTTATCCTCCTGTAAAGGTTGTATCCTTTGTTAAAGGGGCTGTACCCCCTTCAACTAACTCTCGTACGTTTCCATAATGTCTTGGTGATGTGTTCTTTGATTAAGGGTGTGCGAGGCTGAACTTCTATTCATTTCTTAGGCAACCAGCTATCACCAGGTTCGGTAGGTCTGTCACTTCTACCCGGAGCTCTTCCCACTCTTTTGCCACAGAGACGGGTTAGCCCTAAATTAAATAGGCTGTCTCGGGGTAGCTCACCTGGTTTCGGGGTATCAAACTAAAGATCTCTTTGCTTGAGGGTACTGGCTAAATCATGATGCAAAAGGTACAAGGTTTAGTCTTTGTTTTTTAGTGCTTATATGGGTTGTTTCACTTCTCTTTCAGCTTTCCCTTGCGGTACTTTTTCTATCGCTTGTGGTGAACCTTTTCTGTCTCCCATACTCAGGTAAAAAAATGGTTTAGTTTGTACGTTTGGGTCTTGTTTTGTTATAAATATTGTCAGATTATACTGGTAATTAAGCTAGCTGGTTGGCTCAGGGTGATCCAATTTGCATGGATGTCTTCTCGGTGTAAGTGAGATGCTTAACTAGCTCAGCCACGCCCTGAATTTTATCCAAGTGCACCTTCCGGTACACTTACCATGTTACGACTTGCCTCCCCTTGTCAGAGCTATGGTGTTAGGTAACTTTACTGCATTTCGACAGGGGAGAGTGACGGGCGGTGTGTACGCGTCTCAGAGCCGGGTTCAAAAGGACACACTGCTTCCTTTTTACTACTAAATCCTCCTTCAAGCACTATTTCATGTTACATGTCCGTAGTATTCTATAATAGAAAATGTAGCCCATTTCTTCCCGCTTCGTACGCTACACCTCGACCTGACGTTCTGGGTTGTGCCCATTTTGCTTACTTTTATTGCCTTCACAGGGTAAGCTGACGACGGCGGTATATAGGCTGGGATGGCTAGAAGCGGTGAGGTTTAACGGGGGTTATCGGTTCTAGAACAGGCTCCTCTAGGGGGGTCTGAGGCACCGTCAGGTCCTTTGGGTTTCAAGCTAATGCTCGTAGTACCCGGGCGGACGTCTGATTGTAGCTGGACGTCTGGGTTTATGACTGAGCATAGTGGGGTATCTAATCCCAGTTTGTTTCTCAGTTTTCGTGGGGTCAGGTGGGCTTTGTTAAAGTTACTTTCGTATATTGGGCTTCGGACTCCTAGAAGCGTATGACAGCCAAAGGGCCATTCGACTTTATTGTTTTACTATCCTTAACCACCCTTTACGCCGTTGTACTATCAACTAGGGCCTCTCGTTTAACCGCGGTGGCTGGCACGAGTTTTACCGGCCCTCTTAGCTCTGGCTGAGTCAAGTTTTCACTTATGGCTTAATATTTATCACTGCTGAATTCCCTTGGGGGTGTGGCTAGGCCTGGCGTCTTGGGCTAAAGATATGTGCCTGATGCCTGCTCCTCGTCCCCGGGCAGGGGATTGAGGGCTTACTCACGGGGCTGCGGAGACTTGCATGTGTAAGTTGGGCTAGAGCTGATAGTAAGGTCGGGACCATGCCTTTGTGCATGTGGAGCTTCTCAGGGCCCATCTTAACATCTTCAGTGTTATGCTTTGTATTAAGCTACACTAGC